AAAAGCTTCAGTAACGGTCGGACGATAATAAAAGGTCATAGCAAATCCCGTTGCTACTTGGACTAAAAAACAAGTAAGTGTAATTCCCCCTAAACAATAAAATATATTCACATGAGGAGGTACGTATTTACTGGTTATATCATCAGCAATCGCCTGAATTTCAAGACGTTCTTCGAACCAATCATAGACTTTATTGAGATAGGTAAACCAATGGACCCCCCCCCAAGAACCGTATATGAGAATTTCATCTCATACGGCTCAAACAAAAATACCCCAATATTGGTTGTAACGAAAACAGATATGTATAATCGAAAGTTTTAAACTTATTTATTTAATCTAATACTATGATTATAATTTTTTCTGACGATAAGAAAAAAATAGAAATACAAAAGCAACTCGTTTGGGTTATAATGCCAAAATCTCAAGTCGGCTCACTCATCTTTATCTTGATCTTTTCAGGCCTCTTGAATATTCTATATATATTGACTTTCTTTTTTATTTGTGTGTAATGTGATTTTACTGCTGTCTTCTTTATTATTATTGAATTTTTATTATTGATAGGAATTCTCTTGTTAGGACCATATGAATCAATTAAAAAAAAAAAAACATCAGATTCATACTATAACCACGATGATTCAAAAAAACCCGAAATCGAAGTCCAAAAATTCCCTGAGTAAGAACTGCTGGATCATCACTTATTCAATGAATAAATATACTGAAAAAACAAAATTCAAAGAAACGTTTGTTCTTTGATCAAAAAAAAAAGAAAGATAAAGCTCCGGAAGCTTGAAAGGATGAAAATTATTCCATTTATTTTTGAAACTCTTTGAAAAGTTTTTTAAGTCCGGTTGCGAGGTCTAAATATTTAGTATGAATCATAGTTCTAATATTTTTAGAATCTATTTTCTATATTCCTTTCTATATCCCGTGCTCCAGATACTAGAATAAATATCTGACGGAATTAAACCATCTCTATCAAGATGACAGATCCTTTTTTTGTTCTGTACTATCAATAGGATCAATTAAAACAAGTCACACACTCATATTCCGGAAATACAGAAACAAAAAAATTCCACGATCAAACTACCAGAATAAGCTAACAAACAATAAGAAACCTAAATGTTTAACTTTCCTTTCTATTGAAAAACTAATTACTCGATTCTTGTGAATCTAATTCATAGAAATTCCGTCCAGTAAAATGGACGAATTATAAATCTCCAAAATAATAGATAGAAATATCGCAAATAGAGCCATTGCAACACCCATCAAAGGAGTAGTTCCCCACCCCGGAGCTACTTTACCATACTCTGAATTTAATGGTTTTAATAAATCCCCTACAACAGTTCGTCTTGGACCAGATCTAGAATTATCCTCAACGGTTTGAGTAGACATAAATACTTTTTATTATTCATTGAGATCTGTTGACTTTGTATACTATTCCGCTGTAAATATAAGGATCTTATCCTATAGATCTATTATGATCTTGAAACTTTAGAACTATAATAATGGAAACAGCAACCCTAATTGCCATCTCTATATCAGGTTTACTTGTAAGTTTTACTGGGTATGCCTTATATACTGCTTTTGGGCAACCCTCTCAACAACTAAGAGATCCATTCGAAGAACATGGGGACTAGTTGAAGTAATGAGCCCTCTCTATAGAGAGGGCTCATTACTTCAATTAAGATAATAAAATTAAGATAATCAAAAATTATTTAATCTTTTTCGTTGGAACTTTAGGGGGTTCTCTAAAAAAGATAGCGAAAAAAATAATTCCTAAAGTCGAGACTAAGAGGAATGTATAAACCAATGCTTCCATATATTTGATCGTGGTTTACAATTATAACTTTCATACCTGTTTGTTGGGGCTCATTTCCCCCCCCCAAAAAAAAGAATAAATACAATGATTCAAATCAATATTTTTCTAGTTATCTATGTGAAATTCAAAATCATAACAAAAAAAGTAGAAACGGAACAAAAGAATGTTCTATCAGACTACCTGTCTTCTTGTAGTTGGATCTCCAAGTTTTTGGAATGCTCCAAATTCTACTTGAGCGTCTAAATCGGGGTCGATACCAGCAAAAACATCTCTGAACAAAGTTCTAGCACCATGCCAAATGTGCCCGAAAAAGAATAGCAGAGCAAATGAAGCATGCCCAAAAGTAAACCAACCCCTTGGACTGCTACGAAAAACACCATCTGATTTCAAAGTAGCACGATCTAATTCAAAAATTTCACCCAATTGAGCACGTCTAGCATATTTTTTCACAGTAGCAGGATCACTATAACTGACTCCATTAAGTTCGCCACCATAGAACTCAACAGTTACACCTACTTGTTCGACACTATATTTAGATTCTGCCCTTCGAAAAGGAACATCGGCTCTAACAATTCCATCCCCGTCTACCAAAACAACTGGAAATGTTTCAAAAAAAGTAGGCATACGCCGTACAAAAAGTTCATGCCCCTCTTTATCTCTAAAGATGGGATGTCCTAACCAACCGACGGCTATTCCATCTCCATTGTCCATTGAACCCGCTCTAAATAACCCCCCTTTTGCTGGATTATTGCCAATGTAATCATAAAAAGCTAATTTTTCGGGAATTTTAGACCAAGCTTCTGATAAATTTTGATTTTCGGCTAGTCCAGCACCAACTCTTCGATATATTTCTTGCTGGAAGTATCCCTGATCCCATTGATAACGAGTAGGACCAAATAATTCAATGGGAGTTGTTGCTGAACCATACCACATAGTTCCAGCAACGACAAAAGCTGCAAAAAAGACAGCAGCAATACTACTGGAAAGAACGGTTTCAATATTTCCCATACGTAATCCTTTATATAGACGTTGGGGCGGACGCACACTAAGATGGAAAAGACCCGCTAATATGCCCAACGTTCCTGCTGCAATATGATGAGAAGCTACCCCCCCCGGAACAAAAGGATCAAAACCTTCCACACCCCACGCGGGATTTACGGATTGTATCCTTCCAGTTAGTCCATAAGGATCAGATACCCATATTCCAGGACCATACAATCCTGTTACATGAAATGCGCCAAAACCAAAACAAGCCACCCCTGCAAGAAATAAATGAATTCCAAAAATTTTGGGCAAATCCAACGAAGGTTTTCCAGTACGTTCATCACAAAAGATTTCGAGATCCCAATAAACCCAATGCCAAATAGCCGCTAAAAAGCACAAGCCCGAAAACACAATATGTGCTCCGGCCACCCCTTCGTAACTCCAAATACCCGGATTCGTTATAGTCGCTCCTGTGATATTCCAACCGCCCCACGAATTGGTTATTCCTAAACGAGTCATGAAAGGTATAACGAACATACCCTGTCTCCACATTGGGTCAAGAACAGGGTCAGAGGGATCAAAAACTGCTAATTCATATAGAGCCATCGAACCGGCCCAACCAGCAACCAGAGCTGTGTGCATTATATGAACAGAAAGCAAACGGCCTGGATCATTTAATACAACAGTATGAACACGATACCAAGGTAAACCCATGAAAATACCCCTTATATCAACAAAAAATAGACACTATGTAACTTTATTGCACTGGAAAAAATGATACTATGGACTCTAACCTTTCTGTAGATTATCTAGAAAAAAAGGATTCAAATTTGTTCTAATTTTTTAGTAATAATGGAACAATACTATGTTGTAGAAATAAAAAGAAACAGATTTATTCTATACCCGATAAGTAACAATACGCAATGGTGGGGAGACGAGAGGGGTTGACAATTTTCTCTATGAATATTTAAATAAGTAAATGCAGACATATTCGTTTATCACCCCAATGACCCATTCGTAACAACTTTACTTTATTTAGTATTCCTTTTTCTTTATAAAAATGCAATATAATAAAAGTAAATCATTTTTAACATGGTAAGCTAATTCTTACGTTTCCACACTAAAGTGAGATATATGACTTTATTTTTTCTCCATTTTATGCCCATTGGTGTTCCAAAAGTACCCTTTCGAAACCCTGGGGAAGAAGATGCATCTTGGATTGATATATAGTGCGACTTGTCAGATATAGTAGGTCATATGGTTTTTACCCGTTTTCTCCCCTGATCGAGATATCCTCTCTTTCACCCCCAAAAGAGAATGATTGAATCATAAAAAATTTGGAGCGTGAAGTGTAATGAAGTATAATTCGATCGATTTTTTGGTTTTTAGAGGGTATATCCAGATTCTTATTAGAAATTATGAATAATTTATGGTTGGCTCGATTGGACCAATAAAATAAAGTACCCAGGCTCTGTTTAGAAAAAAACCAATTGGTAATATATCTACAATCATGACTTCTATCATATATTTTACAGAAAACGTCAAATAAGATATTAAGAAAAGAAAGAAGTTATAACAAAAAGATATAGTATTGTAATCTTTGTCCTATATGTGCAAATCAAAATCGGGCAGATCTTTACTCAGAGTAGAAACGAAACCTAAAAGAATTGAAAAAGTCCATTCAGAAACAAGAAAATTACATTGTGATTGGGATTCAATCTCGATGAAAGCAATACATCAATGAGAAGTTAGTTCAATAAAATGAGTATAGTATTATTTTCTTTAAAAGTTTGAAGAAGTCCATTCTGAAAAGAGAAAGAGGTTAAAAATCGACACATTGATTCCTTTTTTGATTATATGATTTTTGGTGAACTGTATGCATCAAAAGGTGCATGTACGGCTCTTAAGGAAAAAATGTAATCCTAATCAATCGACTTTATCGAGAAAGATTACTTTTTTTAGGTCAAGAGGTTGATAGTGAAATATCGAATCAACTTATTAGTCTTATGGTATATCTCAGTATAGAGGACGATAAGAAAGATTTGTATCTGTTTATAAATTCTCCGGGAGGTTGGGTAATCCCCGGAATAGCTATTTATGATACTATGCAATTTGTACAACCAGATGTACAAACAGTATGTATGGGATTAGCCGCTTCAATGGGATCCTTTATTCTGGCAGGAGGAGAAATTACCAAACGTTTAGCATTCCCTCACGCTTGGCGCCAATGATTCTTTTATTTTAGAATATATATAAAGACTATACCTTCGCCATAAAAACATTTAATAAGTAATAATAGCATGGTATTTCGAATTCCATATGAAAATTTAGGTTTTTAAAACCATTCGATTATATATAGAAAGAGTAGTATGAAAAAGAGGGTATTTACAATTTTATCTGATCTATCAGGAACCTAGTTAAATTTTAGTGTCACAGACTTTTTTGTTTTTTTCATACCAAAAAGCTTTTAACAATTTTTATTTTAATTAGAAGAAAACATAACATATGAAAAAAAGAAACTTTCGGATTGTTGAATAACAAACAAAATGAAATAAAAAAAAAAAAACAACGGAACCATCATAGTATTTTGAATTCGATTCAAAAATAAAAAAGAAAATTGGTTACTGTATTGTTTATTATTATTTAAGGATCTGGATCCAAAAGACCCAGTAGATTTTTTACTTATTTTTTATTTGATGGAAGAAAAAAAAAATTCATAGAAGAAAATACTCTATCCATAGAGGAAAAAAATGAATTATATACGTGGAAAAGCCGTATGCATCAATACGTATAAAATGCTTGTACGGTTATGGAATCTTATTTTTGCTCATTAATTTTCTTATTTGTATTTATCCCTTATCCCCTTTCTTTAGGGAAGGGAATAAATAAAATCTTTACCAATATAGGAGAAATCATTATAAAAATCTTTCTCAAGATAAGGAAAACACTTATTAAGTTATACAATCAGGGTAATGATCCACCAACCCGCTAGTTCTTTTTATGAGGCACAAACGGGAGAATTTATCCTGGAAGCAGAAGAACTACTGAAACTGCGTGAAACTATCACAAGGGTTTATGTACAAAGAACGAGCAAACCTTTATGGGTTATATCCGAAGACATGGAAAGGGATGTTTTTATGTCAGCAGCAGAAGCCCAAGCTCACGGAATTGTAGATCTTGTAGCAGTTGAATAAAAAATGGATGACAAGCATTATTCTAAAAAATACAGGATTTGAAATTTCATTTTTTAATCTTCTTACTTGAATTTTAATATAGTATCTCGAAAAATTAATCTATTAATAGAATATAAGTAATTTAATAAAATATCAGTAATTCGGGGTTAGGATAGATCTAAACCTCCTCATTATTATATATATACATACAACTTACCATGCCAACTATGAAACAACTTATTAGAAAGACAAGACAGCCAATCCGAAACGTCACAAAATCCCCAGCTCTTCGGGGATGCCCTCAGCGCCGAGGAACGTGTACCAGGGTGTATGTGCGACTCGTTTAAATCATATAGTAAGAAAAAACCCATTTCATTTTTTTAGTATTGGCGATCAGTTAAGATAGTGTGTGTGAATGGACTTTTTCCATTCACACTATCTTAACTTATATATACATTCTTGACATTCTTCTATCATGTATCAAATTTATGGTTTTGATTGGTGGTGCAAACCCAATAATATTAATTTGCAATTTAAGATGAGAAATACTTTACCATTGGTAACAAATATTAAGTTATCCATTAAGCGGAGAAAATACTATTGCAATTAAAGATAAATTATGTCCTTAATTAATTTTACACGAACGGAATAAGAGGGTCAGCTACCCAGCAAATTTTCATAATAAAATACCGTTACTGTATAACTCGATTTCGTTGTGAAAAAACCTATTTACTAGATATTGGATGGGTAGAGCCAAAGAATGTGAACTGTACAAGTTAACAATAGAATGGATTAAATGAATATAAAATAAAAAGAAAAAAAAGGCTCCGGTGTATAGAGAGGACCTGGCTGTTTCTAAAAAAATCGTAGAAACGATGGAACCCACCATTTTTTTTATCTATGTCCTATTTCATTTACTATTACTCTGTTTTTTGATACTTAGTATCAATACAATTTCTTATTTTGAGGTTCAATATTTCGAAAAATATAAAAAAATCGTGGTTGGGGAGGTTATAGTAGCAAGAGCCATTGGAATTTTTTTTTATACACTGGAAGAATCCATTTTTGTTATTAATCGACCAGGAAGAAAAAAAGAATAACTGAAAGAAAAAAATAAAATAGTTGTTCATCAAAGTTTCATTTATTCAATGACCAGAATTAAACGAGGATATATAGCTCGGAAACGGAGAAAAAAAATTCGTTTATTTACATCAAGCTTTCGCGGAGCTCATTCAAGACTTACTCGAACTATTACTCAACAGAAAATTAAAGCTTTGGTTTCAGCTCATCGGGATAGAGATAGGAAAAAAAGATATTTTCGTGGTTTATGGATTAGTCGAATAAATGCAGTAATTCGAGAGAATCAAAAAGTATATTGTATTTATAGTAATATAATATATAATATATACACGAGGCAATTGCTTCTTAATCGTAAAATAGTTGCACAAATAGCTATATTAAAAGAGAATTGTCTTTTTATGATTGCCAATCATATCATAAAAACCAAAAATCCCCGTAGACGTTACTTCGGGAAGGTATAGAATAGAAATTTGTATAGTATATTTGGATAGCTTTATCATATGATAAAGCTATCCAAATATACAACCACGCTTTATAAAAAGAAAATAAATTCTTCTTCGTCACCACTTATCTTTTTAATTCTCTTTTTTCTTACAACATAAAAACCCAAATTGAATTGTCATAGTTTTCGAACAAAACATCAATCTATGTGTAATTGGAATTAAAATTAAAATTGGATTTCGAATTATTAATTTCTATTTTTTTTTTTTTTTTAAAGTAGTAGTTCTAACGGTCGACTCGTTTTTTTCAAATTGTTTTTTTTCATTATTAAGAAAAGGTAACGAAGATAAAATACGAGCTTGTTTTATAGCAATCGTAATTAATCGTTGTTGTTTTAAGGTCAATCTATTTACGCGTCTTGATAATATTTTTCCTTGTTCACTAATAAATCGACTAATTAAACCCATGTTTTTATAATCAATTCTGTCCCCCGATTGGATCGGGGGCAAACGCCTACGAAAAGATCGCTTGGATTTAAGAAAGAGTCGCTTAGATTTTTCCATGGTTTGTATATTCCTGTTCCAAAAATCACATATATTACAAGAAAGTTTTTTATTCTTAATTTTTTAATATATGTTGTTATATAATGATATATGTATATAATTTAACTAAAAATCAACATTATAGAATATATATATATAAAGATAGATATATAGATATATATAAAGATAAATAAAGAAATACTAAAAATGGATCGCTTGTGTGTTATATTCTTTGGTTGAAAGGGTAACACACAAGCGATCCATTTTTAGTATTTCTTTATTTCGGCGTGAATTTGATGTTTGCAACAACGGGAACATAATTTTCTCAATTCCAATCGACTAGGCGTATTGTGTCGATTCTTTTGAGTAATCTATCTAGAAATACTCGTTGATTCCTTATTAACACTCTTTTTATCACAACCGGTACACTCCAAAATAACGGTTACTCGCATATCTTTACCTTTGAACGTAAAACTCCTTTGGGTTTTGAATTCACTTAACTCTTCCATTTTCGGATTCGAATCTAAGAAGAAGAAAAGAAAGAAAAAATTAATAATTCGAAATCCAATTATGTTATGAAAGATTTCGTTCCAATTAATATTAATATAGTACAAAAAGAATACAATGATCTCGAACTAGATTTCATTTCGAATTACAATACAGTATTTTAGTTTTTGAAGTATTTTATATAATATTGTTGCCCCACCCTATCAATTTCATTTCTATTTCTGGTTTCACTCTATTATAAATATATAAATAGAAATGGAATTGAATTCTTAATTCAATTCCATTGAACCCTGGCCCAGATCCCGAATTTAACTCCTAATTTCAATGAGACAGAATTAACCTTTATTCTTTATCTTTCCTAACTTATTCTATTACAATTTTTAAAAAGAAGAACTAAAAAACAGGAGATTAATTACATATATTTAATTGGATCTATAATTTTCTTCATCCCTTCCCGTGTCAATAACTAGAATGAAAAAAAGGGGAATATCAATGCATCTGGAAAAAAACGATTGATCTCTATCAAGAGACCCGCCAAAGCCCCGAACCATAGAGTACTTACTACAGGTGCCACGGAAAGATATGTTTTTAGATCTCGCATTTCAAATCCTCCTTTATATATATGTTGATATATCTATCTAGAATATTCTTTATTCTTATTCTATGGAATAATATTTATTTTTATAATATTTTTTCTTTTTCATATTCGATTTTATATTATAGTATAGGAAACTCAAAAAATGGCAGAATAATATATTATCTATATAGATATATCAACAGAGAAAAGAAAAATGTGGAAAACAAGACAAAGATTCTTTACAATAACACTAGAAACAAATCGAAAAGGGATGTAGCGCAGCTTGGTAGCGCGTTTGTTTTGGGTACAAAATGTCACGGGTTCAAATCCTGTCATCCCTATCCCTAACTATTACTTTTCTATGATATTCCTTATTATATAAGCAATAGAACGGGAACAATTGAAGAAGAATTCAAATTGGACATAAATAATCAATATCTATATCTATATATATAGATATTGATTATAGTATATATCCAAAATGTATTAGGATCATCTAAAAGAATTTATGAAAACAAAGCGCTCTTAGTTCAGTTCGGTAGAACGCGGGTCTCCAAAACCCGATGTCGTAGGTTCAAATCCTACAGAGCGTGATGGTTCAAATCCTACAGAATGGGATTCGAGTATTGTTAGATTGAGAATTTTACTGAAATAATTGAACAACAGTTTAAAATATGAATTTTATCCTTGTGTATTAGAATTAAAACAAATAAATAGGGAATCTATAAAAAAATCGACATTAATTATTAATTAAAGATCCAACTGATCACCTCGTCGATATTGTAAATATGCAGTTACAAATAATCCAGCCAAAGTAATAGGAATTAAACCTAACACGATTCCAAATAGAAAAACTTCAATCATTTTTTTTGTTCGA